TTTGCCACTGTAATTTTGAAAATGAACGTTTAAATGTCCTTCAAAAGTAAGTAAATAGATTCGAAACATATAAAATGCGGTTAATCCCGCCGTAAACCAAGCTATTATTGCTAAAATTGGTGAATACAACCAAGTATCGTTAAGAATTGCATCTTTGGACCAAAAACAAGCAAGAGGCGGAATACCACAAAGAGAAAGTGTACCTAATAAAAAAGCAATTTTGGTAATTGGGACATGCTTTGTTAAACCCCCCATAAAAACCATATTCTGACTTTTATTTGGAGAATATCCAACAAGAGTTTCCATTGAATGAATAACGGATCCAGATCCTAAAAACAATAATGCTTTCGAATAAGCATGAGTAATCAAATGAAATAAAGCACTTCGATAAGACCCCATACCTAGAGCTAACATCATATAACCCAATTGAGACATTGTGGAATAGGCTAAACCTCTCTTAATATCTTTTTGAGCAAGGGCAAAAGTAGCTCCGAATAATATTGTTATTACTCCTACCAAAGAGATGAAATTCATTATGTGAGGGATGACTATGAAAAGAGGAAAAAGCCGAGCTACAAGAAAAATGCCCGCGGCTACCATAGTAGCAGCATGTATAAGAGCCGAAATAGGAGTAGGTCCCTCCATGGCATCTGGTAACCATACGTGAAGGGGAAATTGTGCAGATTTAGCAACCGCACCGGCAAATAATAGAACGGCACACAAAGTAACAAATAAAAAATTGATTTCATTAGGATTATTAGAAATCAAGTTATTGAATATTTTGAATAAATCTCGAAATTCAAAACTCCCTGTTATCCAATAAAAACCTAAAATTCCTAATAATAAACCAAAATCCCCAACACGGTTAGTTACAAATGCCTTTTGGCAAGCATTTGCCGCAGCGGGCCGTGTGAACCAAAACCCTATTAATAGATATGAACACATTCCGACCAATTCCCAAAAAATATAAATTTGTATCAAATTAGAACTAGTAACTAATCCTAACATAGAAGTACTGAAAAAACTCATATAAGTGAAAAATCTCAAATATCCTTGATCATAAGACATATAATTATCACTATAAATAAGAACCATAATTCCAATAGTAGTGATTAATATTGACATAATAGAAGTAAGTGGGTCTATCAAGTAACCTAATTCTAAAGAAAAATCATTATTGATGATCCAAGACCATACATATTGATAGATAGAACTGCCATTTATTTGCTGAATAGACAGATTGATCGAAAAAATCATGACTATACTTAACAAAAAAACACTTTGAAAAGCCCACATACGGCGAAGACTCTTTGTTGCCGATGGAAAAAGAAGAAGTCCCGCTCCTATTAACACAGGAACTGAAAGTGGAAGGAAAGGTATTATCCACGCATATTGATATGTCTGTTCCATAAAAAGGGTTTTTTATTCTTAATTAATTGTTTCCGTTTTACCGGATCCTACCCCCTTTCAATTTCAAAATAAAAGGGGTCAATAAAAAAAATCAAGAGATGTACTAACTTAAAGATAATTTTCAGATTTTATATATTCTTACTTATTCTGAGTATTTCCAAAATACTTCAAATATTAAAATAAAGAAGTTACAATTGGGCAAATGATATGACCAACTTGCTCATAAAAGCGATATTAACTAAGATTTTATTAAAATAATGAAAATTTAAATTTTTATTATTATTAGATGACTTTATATTCATAAAGTAAGGATGATTCTGATATGAATCGACATGAATCATAGGATTAACTAAGTTAAAAAATTTGTACTAATCTCGCTTTTTAGTTAGTTTGTTCCAAATCATTAACTAGTTTCATTATGAAACTGATTGATTATTTTCCATTTCAATAAAAAACATTTCTAGGAAACGCTACAATATCTAACATTTTATATAAGTTATATAAGATTTATTTTTCTATTTATCAAAAGGGGGTAAAATCAAATTAATAAAAAAAATCACTAAGATTTCTTTTACCAAACTTTTACCAAACCATGTATCTTTTAACAGATTAATTACTTTAATGATTAGTTTGATTCTAATTTTAAAATGGAATTTGGGAGTATTCTTTCCTCAAGTTTGACCAATTAATAGAAAAAAGTAAAGTTTTCATAAGGTAATGGGTTCTTAAATCCCTCGGTATTTTTTATTCTGTATTTTTTCTGTATAAATGACATGTAGAAAAAAAATGAATAGAGCTCAAAGAGGAAGATTTTTTTTAGATTATTTGTCTCACCAAATTAAATTTATAATTTATATAGTACAACAGCGGATTATATAGAAATAGATGTTGAATCATAAAGAACAACAAATAAAGATAAAGATACGAATCAATAAAACGAGTCTTTTTTACGAATATTCTATGTATATAGAAAAACTTTTTGTTGAAAAAAAAAATTAAATGCTATTTTTATAGTAAGATTTTGTATGATTGTCGCATATCTTTTATATATATTTTTTTTTTGTTTTCTGAAGATAATATAATATTATCT